AAGTGAAAAATTGGATCTATATCCAACGAATCACACCTACCAAAAAAAAGTATTTTGTTTTGGTTCGACCAGTAATCATATATGAGATAGCGAACGGTATCAATTTAGAAACACTTTTCATCGCGGATCTATTGCAGGAAAAGGATAATCTGAAACTTCAAGTTGTCAATTATATCCTTTATGGAAATAGTAAACCGATTCGGGGAATTTCTGACACAAGTATTCAATTAATTCGTACTTGTTTAGTCTTGAATTGGGATCAAGACAAAAAAAGTTCTTCTATCGAGGAGGCCCGCGCTTCTTTTGTTGAAGTAAGCACAAATGGTCTGATTCGTGATTTCCTAAGAATCAATCTATTGAAATCCAAAATTTCATATATCAGGAGTAGAACTAGAAAAAGGGATGATCCATCAGGTTTCGGACCGATCTCTAATAATGGATCAGATCCCACCAATATTAATCCATTTTATCCCAGTTATTCCAAAGCAAGGATTCAACAATCACTTAAACAAAATCACGGAACTATTAGTACGTTATTGAATAGAAATAAGGAATGTCAATTTTTGCTAATTTTGTCATCATCTAATTGTTTTCGAATGGATGCATTCAATCATGTAAAAGATCACAATGTAATAAAAGAATCAATTAAAAGAGATCCTATAATTTCAATTCAAAATTCGTTGGGCCCATTAGGAACAGCCCTTCAAATTGCAAATTTTGATTTATTAAACCATTTCAATTTAATAACTCATAATCAGATCTCCATAACTAAATATTTGAAACTTGACAATTTAAAAGAGACTTTTCAAGTACTTAAATATTATTTAATGGATGAAACCGGGAGAATTGTTAATCCCGATCCATGCAGTAAGAGTGTTTTGAATCCATTCACTTTGAATTGGTATTTTCTCCATCATAATTATCATCCTAATGATTGTGAATCTTTCTTCACAATAATTAGACTGGGACAATTTATTTGTGAAAATGTATGTATTGCCAAAAGCGGACCACATCTAAAATCGGGTCAAGTTATAATTGTTCACATTGACTCTGTAGTAATAAGATCGGCTCAGCCTTATTTGGCCACGCCAGGAGCAACCGTTCATGGCCATTATGGAGAAATCCTTTACGAAGGAGCTACATTAGTTACATTTATATATGAAAAATCGCGATCTGGTGATATAACGCAGGGTCTTCCAAAAGTGGAACAAGTGTTAGAAGTACGTTCAATTGATTCAATATCGATAAACCTAGAAAAGAGAGTTGAGGGTTGGAACGAGTGTATAACAAGAATTTTTGGAATTCCTTGGGGATTCTTGATTGGTGCTGAGTTAACTATCGTGCAAAGTCGTATCTCTTTGGTTAATAAGATCCAAAAAGTTTATCGATCTCAAGGGGTGCAGATCCATAATAGGCATATAGAAATTATTGTACGGCAAATAACATCAAAAGTATTGGTTTCAGAAGACGGAATGTCTAATGTTTTTTCACCCGGAGAACTAATTGGATTGTTCCGAGCAGAACGAACGGGACGCGCTTTGGAAGAAGCCATCTGTTACCGACCCATATTATTGGGAATAACGCGAGCATCTCTGAATACTCAAAGTTTCATATCCGAGGCGAGTTTTCAAGAAACTGCTCGCGTTTTAGCAAAAGCTGCTCTCCGCGGTCGTATCGATTGGTTGAAAGGCCTAAAAGAAAACGTTGTTCTAGGCGGTATGATACCCGTCGGTACCGGATTCAAAAGATTCGTGCAAGGCTCAAGGAAACATAAAAAGATGCCTTTGAACAGCAAAAAGAAGAATTTATTCGAGGGGGAATTTAGAGATAGAGATTTTTTATTCCACCAGAGAGAGTTATTTGATTCTTGCATTTCAAGAAATTTCTATGATACATCAGAATAAGCATTTCTAGGATTTAATGATTCCTAAGAGCGGATTCATCCTTTTATTTTATTTTAATTAATCGTGGTCCTGTGATTTGTTCCATGTGATTTATTAATAGTAATAAAGAAAATAAGGAATAGAATGAAATTAATTGCTTGGATCGTATATCAACATCCAATCTCCGGGAAAAGATAAGGTTCCATCGGAACAATTATTTATTTCAGGGTACCCCCTCTCTCTCTTTCTTTGTTTGAAAAAGAAAGAGAGAGAGAGGAAGTGTAGGTAGAAATGATAAAAAGATATTGGAACATTAATTTAGAAGAGATGATGAAAGCGGGAGTTCATTTTGGTCATGGTACTAGAAAATGGAACCCAAGAATGGCCCCTTATATCTCTGCAAAACGTAAAGGTATTCATATTACAAATCTTACTAGAACTGCTCGTTTTTTATCAGAAGCTTGTGATTTAGTTTTTGATGCAGCAAGCAAGAGAAAACAATTCTTAATTGTTGGTACCAAAAATAAAGCAGCGGATTCAGTAGCCCGGGCTGCAATAAGGGCTCGGTGTCATTATGTTAATAAAAAATGGCTCGGCGGTATTTTAACGAATTGGTCTACTACAGAAACTAGACTTCAAAAGTTCAGGGACTTGAGAATGGAACAAAAGACCGGTAGACTCAACCGTCTTCCAAAAGGAGATGGGACTCGATTGAAGAGACAGTTAGCTCACTTGCAAACATATCTGGGTGGGATTAAATATATGACAGGGTTACCCGATATTGTAATACTCGTTGATCAGCAAGAAGAATATACGGCTCTTCGGGAATGTATCACTTTGGGAATTCCAACCATTTGTTTAATTGATACAAACTGTGACCCGGATCTCGCAGATATTTCGATTCCAGCGAATGATGACGCTATAGCTTCAATCCGATTAATTCTTAATAAATTAGTATTTGCAATTTGTGAGGGTCGTTCTAGCTATATACGAAATTCCTGATTAATAATAAGATTAAGATAAAGAAATTATTTTGTGAACTCCATATATTTATGGATATATAATCGGTTACTATTTGTCAATCGTCCAAAAGAGATAAAAATAACTAGCTATATTATGTGATTTGTTGGTATTTAAAATATAAAATTTTAGTAGGCAAATAAAAAAAACGATGGTTGAATCAAAATAATTCCTTTTTAAGTTTTCTTTCAGGGGGTAGTATGAATGTTCTATCATGTTCCATCAACATCCTAAAAGGGTTATATGATATATCTGGTGTGGAAGTAGGCCAGCATTTCTATTGGAAAATAGGAGGTTTCCAAGTACACGCCCAAGTACTTATTACTTCTTGGGTTGTAATTGCTATCTTATTAGGTTCAGCCATTGTAACTGTTCGGAACCCCCAAACCATTCCAACTGGCGGTCAGAATTTCTTCGAATATGTCCTTGAATTCATTCGAGATGTGAGCCAAACTCAGATCGGAGAGGAATACGGCCCATGGGTCCCCTTTATTGGAACGATGTTTCTATTTATTTTTGTTTCTAATTGGGCGGGTGCACTTTTACCTTGGAAGATTATAGAGTTACCTCATGGGGAGTTAGCTGCACCTACGAATGATATAAATACTACCGTTGCTTTAGCTTTACTTACGTCAATAGCCTATTTTTATGCGGGCCTTAGCAAAAAAGGATTAGGTTATTTCAGTAAATACATTCAACCAACTCCAATTCTTTTACCCATTAACATTTTAGAAGATTTCACAAAACCCTTATCACTTAGCTTTCGACTTTTCGGAAATATATTAGCGGATGAATTAGTAGTTGTTGTTCTTGTTTCTTTAGTACCTTCAGTGGTTCCTATACCTGTCATGTTCCTTGGGTTATTTACAAGTGGTATTCAAGCTCTTATTTTTGCAACTTTAGCTGCGGCTTATATAGGCGAATCCATTGAGGGGCATCATTAACGAATTTTGTTTTGAAATAGACTTTTTTATCTTATAGTCTAAGGCAATCTATTCTTGTTCAAGATAATCTACTTATACTTAGTGAACATAAATATACACATAAATAGAAAAAAAGTTTATAACGATCTAAAGGAATAGTAAAAACAAAAAAAAAAAGGAAAGAAATCTAAAAAAGTTTTGTCCTAAACGATCTTTTTCCTAGAATTCGTTTGAATCATTTATACCTTCGTCCAATCAATTTTTTTTTTTTGGCTTGATTATTTTGTTCATTCAATTCCAATCCAATTTTAGGAGTCATAATCTGAATAAGAGTTGTTTCCAACATGTGATTAAAAAAAGGGGTTTTTTCTATAGAGATAGAGCTATTTCTATTTCACTCGGTTTTATTCAATTCAATAGATTGACTAATAATAAAATATTAATAAATTAAAAAAAAAAAATAATAATAAAATAACTTACAAGAAAACAAAGACTTATATTTCTATGCAATGATTCAGACTAATGAATTTGTCCATTTAGATTGATTGTATCCAAGTGGGATAATGATAAGGAAGAGAATAAAAAAAAATGAGATTCAGAAAAAAATGGATTATTATTATTTACAAGAGTGAAATCAAACTAAGTTTATGGAATATATATATAAATAATGGAATAATGGCTATAACTCAATTTTCTTTTTGTGAATATTTCAGCATCTAAAAAATTTTTTTAGAATCCGATTGAATTTAAGATACGAATAGTTGGTTTACGTTATGGAAGAAAGACGTGTATATGCAATATTAACTATTTATATAGTTAGATATTCGTTAAAAGATAGGTCGTCTAAAAGATATATCTAATCTGCCCTGGAGATTTCGATAGGGATTTCACTAAAAAAGGGATTGCACTAAAAATCCCTCCTTTTCGTTTGGAACTGGAAATTCAATATTGAATAATTGAATAAAGAGATTAAATCAAGAAAAAGAATGAATAGTTCGAAATTTATTGGTTGATTGTATCATTAACCATTTTTTTTTTTGTGCGAGGAACTTATCATGAATCCATTGATTTCTGCCGCTTCCGTTATTGCTGCTGGGTTGGCTGTTGGGCTTGCTTCTATTGGACCTGGGGTTGGTCAAGGTACTGCCGCGGGGCAAGCTGTAGAAGGTATCGC